ATCCACCCCCCGAGTATATGATTCAACAGGAATCACACAAGGGTAGATTGATAGAAACCTCTGGTAAAATACCCACCAGTACCCGTACCCAGCAGATAAAGTACATTACATAGTCCGTTTTAGAGATTGGCGCTTTGCCCATTCAGTGACTTTGGCACTGGACGTTCCCAAAATAGGTACTATTGGGTCGGGTGAATTAGAGAATAGACAGACGAGACGTCTGTTGGCATTCCAGCCTTCCTTCTCCTTTCAGGGCCTATCCCAAAGAGAATCCAGTACCTCTTGGTCGTGAATATCTGAATAGGACGAACCGGCCTCCGTGGATATCTTTGCTTCAGAACAAAACAATTAGAATTAGGCTCGGTCAACTGGAATGTGTATTATCCATATAGGAGATCTTCCAATTGAGAAGATCCATCGACCTGAGACGAAGAAAAAGGTCTACCTACTATTTTATTTAGTTATTCAGTTAAACCAATGATTCATTATTGGAGCAGATAGCAACAACTATTTCATCGGACATGCGTATTTTTGATTTTCCGATGGATTGACATGGTTTCATTAATGGAAATTGTTTGATGTAATGAGTAAATAGGCTCTTTCGCCGTTCAAGAATTCTTGTTTAGGCAGTTCATATCATCCATACATAGTGTTTTGATCTAAGATTTCAATTCTTCCATCTTTCTGCAGTAGCATATTGTTCCATGGAGCTAAGATCCAAAATATGGAATAAACAAGTATTTCCACGACTCTACCACCTGGCCAATTCTGTTCCACTTAATCCCTTTTTCATGGCCACATATCTTTATTTTATGGCTAAGGAATGGGAAATCTTTCTCCTGTTACATGAATCAAATGTTTTATTTCATCTGGGAAAAGCCATCTCTTTCTCAACAATGTCTTTGTCATTTGATCCAATAACGTTCCGTTAGATAGGAACAGATTTGATAAATACTGATAACTCTCAGATAGAGTATTAGAACGGAAAGATCCATTAGATAATGAACTATTGGTTCTAAGCCATCTGTGGCGATGAATCAACAATTCGAAGTGCTTTTCTTGCGTATTCTTGATGAACCAGCGTTTATACATAGATGTAGGAGGATTTGTTTGGGAAGTAATAAGCCCCTTTAACATCTCTTCATCTGCAAAGAATTCTCGACGGGAAAACACAGAGACAAAGGACTGATCTTTGAATAGGAAAAAGAATGGATCCGCAGGATCCCAAATGAATTGGCTTATTCGAAAAAAGCCTTGTTCTTTGGAAAATCTATCTCGTGTCTGGTACTGCATGGTTCCACTCTGCAAGAACTCTGAATCATTCTCTTGAAGCTCATCCTCTTTATGATAAATGATCCGCTTGCCCCGAAATGACCCGGCCCAATAAGGAAATCCCAATTCAGTGGGCCTTTCGATACAATCAAATATATTGCCATAAGGGCGCCATATTCTAGGAGCCCAAACTATGTGATTGAATAAATCCTCCTCCATCTGTTGTGAGTCGAAGGCTCCTTCCCCTTCTTCAAACTCCGATTCGTATTTTTCATATAGAAATCTCTGATCAACGATAGAACAAGATCTATTTTGCATCATATATAACTGATTCCTTGGTTCGGACCGAAGAAGTAGTGTCACTCGATTATTATCAAACTGGCTGCAATCTTTTTCTGTCCGTGAGGATCCCGCCAGAGCGCCTTCTACTTCTAATAGGCCATGAACTAGATCAGAATCATTCTCAACGAAGCCATAAGAAGTGATCCAATTTTTTTCATTGGGTCCGGATGAAGACCAAAGATCTTGAGCGACCGATCCGGCAGAACAACTCAAAAGATAAAGAAGTATCGTTAATTTCTTCATGCTCGTTCCAAGTTCGAAGTACCATTTGTACAAATAAGAATCCCCTTCCTTACATGATTTCTTCTTCATATAGATAGATATAGGATCTATGGGGCAATTACTTAGAAGTACATTTTGTGCAACAGTCCTTCCTATCTGATAGAAAAGGATCTCATGATCCTGAACCGATCTTACCTGGGATCGCAAATCCCAAGTTTGTCTATGAAGAGCTGATCTAATTGTATTAGTTTCTATAATTGATTTCTTCTGTGTAATACTAATTGATAGGACCTCATTGATAAGTGCTACAAGATCTCGTGCATTGAAACCCATGGTTATGGACCCGAATCCGTTAGTATGGAACATTTTCTTTTCCAAGTGAAATCCTCTAGTATAGGAAAGAATGAAAAAGTGCTTTCGTTGTTGTGGAATAAGAAGCCTTCGTATCTTAATACATGTATTTAATTTATTCGGAGCTATTAGAGCGGGATCCACTTTTTGGGGAATATGAGTCGAAGCAATAACAAGAATATTTCTAGTGGAACATCTTTCACAATCCCTGGAGAGATAGTTCTCTAATAGACCGAGGGATAAGTAATTCGACTCATTCACATACAGATCATGAATGTTTGGAATCCATATTATGCAAGGAGACATTGCTTTT